TATTTCATTAACAAAAATTTCTTTCATATCCAAATTAGATATTATGGGAGACCTTAATAGGGTTATGGTCTTTTGCTAGAAAAGGGGTAAAAATGAGGAAATGGGGGTAAGCCGGATTTATGGCGACTAGCCGAGAATTTCAGTGTGCGAATCGAGGGTTCATACTCTAAAACTTATCTGATTTTATCAATTGTTACAATGTTTTCTAGAACAAATCATACATTTTCTAGGATATTAAGGATCTCATCGAAAACTTACAGCAGCTTGCCAAACAAAAGCTAAGAGAAAAAAAAACAGAGGGATGACTGGCATAAAATCTACGATTGGATTCAAAAACGCATAGGCTTCAGGCAATTTGCCGAAGAAAAAACTACTCGAATAAAGGGCCGAATTAATACAAATACAGATTAAACTAACGATATTAAGCATAACAGACATTTTGTTCTTGGAGATAATTGCATTTTGATTGAGTTTTTGATATAAGGAAAAAGGAAGAAAGTAAGTAAGGTATACAAAAAATCCTTCTTTTTCTTTGAACCCACCCAATCCAAAATCCTCCAATTCTCAAAGGAGAATAGAAGAAATCATACTTTCATACAATATCTTAATTGAATTCGATGTAATGATCAATAAATTTAGTTGAATTCTATATCTATATGTATAAAAATTCTAGTACCAATCTGTTCTATAGATATATAGATATTCAGACTGTAGTTGACAAAGAACCAATACCAATATTATTGTTTCTTAGTGTAGATTAGAAATTAAAATGGGGCGTGGCCAAGTGGTAAGGCAACGGGTTTTGGTCCCGCTATTCGGAGGTTCGAATCCTTCCGTCCCAGAGCATATCCATTTTTTATGCTCCATTATTCCCATAGAAAGAAGAAGGGGGAGTTAATCCATATTAATTTGAATATCTGTGTCTGTTTGAATATCATTAACAAACGATCAAGTTCCATAACATATAGAAATATATTATGGAGCCAATCTATTTTCTTTGAATCTCATTTTATTTAGGTATTTCGTGTTTGGCTCTAATGAAAAATTTGAAATCTATGTACCGATTGAGGCAGGGTTGATTTATCCTATCCCTTTTATTCACTTTATATGACAAGAGTCGATTATTGAAATATTACTCAATCCCATGTTAAACACAATCTATAGAAAATAAGGAAATGTATCGCTTATATGATATATATCGTTGTATTTTAATAACTTTAATAACAAAAAATTTGGATTCCTTGTAAGTGGAATTTTTGGTACTCAAAAGGTAGGAAATCCTTTAATCAATCCTATATGAGTCACTTGAAGATGCAGATTCATATTTCTATTTGTTTCTATTATCTATATATTATTTATGTATGTTAAAGATGTTTTCTTGCTAAGACTTTTTCAGAAAAACCGTTCCACGTATCATATATATAAGAAAAGGTCTAGATTACGATGTCGATGTACAACTGAACCAATGACTATTCATGATTCCATGATTGAATCAATTCCATACCGGTTCCAAATTAGAGGAATATTATGGTAAAACTTCGTTTGAAACGATGTGGTAGAAAGCAACGTGCGACTTGAAGGACACGATCCATTGTGGATTTTGACATCCACCATTTTCCATTTATCTAGGAATGAGGGTGCTCTTGGCTCGACATTGTTTGTTCTGTTACACTCGATTTTTTGGGGGTTGTAAATAGTCCACGATGGAGCTCGAGTAGAAAGGATTAATTAATTTCTCGGGGGCAAGGATCTAGGGTTAATGCCAATAAATCGGAACAACTTCGTAAATGTATCTTCCATATATAGAAATCAAAAGCATCCAATTCGAGCAAGTTTTCAATTCAAAAGTAAAACTTGTTGGAATTTATCCAACTTTTTCGATTCAAAGTGTATCACTCGTGAATCAACTGTCCAGAGGATTCTTTGATAGAAAGAAATAAAAAAAGGGTATGTTGCTGCCATTTTGAAAGGATTAAGAAGCACCGAAGTAATGTCTAAACCCAATGATTAAAAATAAGAATAAAGGATCTAAGAACAAGGAAACACCATTTTAATTGTCTCGATAGTCTCAATAACTGGATCAAAGACTCCAAATAGAATTTGAAACGAGAGAAACAAAAGGGGGTAAAGACCACTCAATAAATGAAATTTACTAAAGATTTTTCCTTTGAGCTAGTTGAGAGTTATCCAACTTGAGTTATGAGTACGAATGGTTTCTTTTTCATTTTCAGGAAGGAAAAAAAAGACTGAAATCATAGTCTAAGTGATTTTATAGGCTCATTTGTCATTTAATTTATTAGAATTGCATACATAGACAAAACGTCGAATCAAATCATTTTTTCTCGAGCCGTACGAGGAGAAAACTTCCTATACGGTTCTAGGGGAGGTATTGTTCATCTACATCTATCCCAATGAGCCGTCTATCGAATCGTTGCAATTGATGTTCGATCCCGAAGAGAAGGAAAAGATCTTAGAAAGGTGGGATTTTATGATCCAATGA